TGAGTATGTTTCGCTTCTTCCTCGGAGAAAGACGATCAAACAATTCCCAATCATGGTCCTTGCGGATCATATCATCCGTATAGGATAAAAAAAGAAACTCCAGATATTTGCTATCTTTCTCTTTGAATGAGATCTCAATTCCAACTACGGTTTTATTAGATACCTTACAACTAGAATCCCTCTTTTTTCCGATCCGGTTCCTCCACCACCGCGAACCCCGGTTAGATTCAGGCATGATACACTTTTTATTTATTGGGAGAACCCAAGTACTCTCTTGCGAATCCATGAAACAACTCTCAGAAATATTTTTCCCTTTTGGAAGATACAGGGGCGAAACAATCAACCTATTGATATTGCAAGACCAAAAAGATTCTTCCAATGTCTCATTTCTGGGTCCAATGGAATTCATAGGTATAGGAAGAAGCCCCATCAAATAGAGATTTTTTCTTTCGACAATCTTTCGATTGTTAATACGAGATATAAGGACCGCTACTACAAGCAGTATTATACCTTTGATCGTGAAATATCGATTGCTTCTTGAACCCTGTGAATCACGTGAAAGTAGGATACTCCAAATTCGGGGGTCAAAGAGTTTCATAAAACGTTCTTGGTGGAAAAGAATGTGAGTGAAAGATCCCACTGAATCGAATTTGGTCCATGAATCTAAGAAATAGTGAGAATTCTTGATCTCTCTCAATATCTCTCTCAATTCGAAGATCCAGGATTTGAATTGATGTCCTCTCATTGATTCCTCCTAAAGATTTCATTTCAATTGGAATTTGGTTATTTACGATGTACGATGATCCCTGTTAAGCATCCATGGCTGAATGGTTAAAGCGCCCAACTCATAATTGGCAAATTCGTAGGTTCAATTCCTGCTGGATGCACGCCAATGGGAACGTTCAATAAGTCTATTAGAATTGGCTCTGTATCAATGGAATCTCATCATCCATACATACCGAATTGGTATGGTATATTCATACCATAACATATGAACAGTAAGAACTAGAATTCTTATTGATACTGGAACTCATAGGGAAGAAAATGGATTTATGGATGGAATCAAATATGCAGTATTTACAGAAAAAAGTATTCGGTTATTGGGGAACAATCAATATACTTCTAATGTCGAATCAGGATCAACTAGGACAGAAATAAAGCATTGGGTCGAACTCTTCTTTGGCGTCAAGGTAATAGCTATAAATAGTCATCGAGTCCCGGGAAAGGGTAGAAGAATGGGACCTATTATGGGACATACAATGCATTACAAACGTATGATCATTACGCTTCAACCAGGTTATTCTATTCCACCTCTTATAGAGAAAAGAACTTAAAGCAAAATACTTAATAACACGGCAATACATTTATACAAAACTTCTACCCCGAGCACACGCAATGGAGCCATAGACAGTCAAGTAAAATCCAATCCACGAAATAATTTGATCCATGGACAGCGTCGTTGTAGTAAAGGTCGTAATGCCAGAGGAATCATTACCGCAGGGCATAGAGGGGGAGGTCATAAGCGTCTATACCGTAAAATAGATTTTCGACGGAATGATAAAGACATATCTGGTAGAATCGTAACCATAGAATACGACCCTAATCGAAATGCACACATTTGTCTCATACACTATGGGGATGGTGAGAAGAGATATATTTTACATCCCAGAGGGGCTATAATTGGAGATACCATTGTTTCTGGTACAGAAGTTCCTATATCAATGGGAAATGCCCTACCTTTGAGTGCGGTTTGAACTATTGATTTACGTAATTGGAAGTAACCAATTAGGTTTACGACGAAACCTAGAAATCGATCACTGATCCAATTTGAGTACCTCTACGGGAGAAACCTCAGCAGAAAACTGTTGAGTAACGGCAGCAAGTGATTGAGTTCAGTAGTTCCTCATAGAAAATTATTGACTCTAGAGATATGGTAATATGGAGAAGACAAAAAAAAATTGTTTGAAGCACGCACAGAACCGGAGAGCGCCCCTTGTTTCAAAGAGAGGAGGCCGGGTTATTCACATTTAATTTGATGGTCAGAGGCGAATTAAAAGCTAAGCAGTGGTAATTATAAAGATCCCCCGGGGAAAAATAGAGATGTCTCCTACGTTACCCGTAATATGTGGAATGGAAGTATTGACGTAATTTCATAGAGTCATTCGGTCTGAATGCTACATGAAGAACATAAGCCAGATGACGGAACGGGGAGACCTAGGATGTAGAAGATCATAACATGAGTGATTCGGCAGATTTGGATTCCTATATATCCACTCATGTGATACTTCATCATACGATTCATATAAGATCCATCTGTCTAGATATCATCATATACATCTAGAAAGCCGTATGCTTTGGAAGAAGCTTGTACAGTTTGGGAAGGGGTTTTTATTGATAAAAAAGAAGAATCTACTTCAACCGATATGCCCTTAGGCACGGCCATACATAACATAGAAATCACACTTGGAAAGGGTGGACAATTAGCTAGAGCGGCAGGTGCTGTAGCGAAACTGATTGCAAAAGAGGGTAAATCGGCCACATTAAGATTACCATCTGGGGAGGTCCGTTTGATATCCAAAAACTGCTTAGCAACAGTCGGACAAGTGGGTAATGTTGGGGTGAACCAAAAAAGTTTGGGTAGAGCCGGATCTAAGCGTTGGCTAGGTAAGCGTCCTGTAGTAAGAGGAGTAGTTATGAACCCTGTAGACCATCCCCATGGGGGCGGTGAAGGGAGAGCTCCGATTGGTAGAAAAAAACCCACAACTCCTTGGGGTTATCCTGCGCTTGGAAGAAGAAGTAGGAAAAGGAAAAAATATAGTGATAGTTTTATTCTTCGTCGCCGTAAATAAATAAGAATATAGAAAACTGAATTTTTAGAATTTGAAATAATGTGATGGGCGAACGACGGGAATTGAACCCGCGCGTGGTGGATTCACAATCCACTGCCTTGATCCACTTGGCTACATCCGCCCCTTATCTAGCTAAAGGATTTTAGCTTTTTTCTTTTTCCATTCATCATTATTGTATTTATTCTTACCTTCATACTTAGATCGATATATTGGGCATAGAATGCCAATTTTAAAAATGTAATGTAATAAAGGAGTAATCCCCTGTGACACGTTCAATAAAAAAAAATCCTTTTGTAGCTAATCATTTATCGGCAAAAATTGAAAAACTAAACATAAGGGAGGAGAAAGAAATAATAGTAACTTGGTCTAGGGCATCTACCATTATACCCACAATGATTGGCCATACAATTGCTATTCATAATGGAAAGGGGCATTTACCTATTTATATAACAGATCGTATGGTGGGTCATAAATTGGGAGAATTCGTGCCTACTCTAACTTTCGCAAGACATGCAAAAACCGATAATAAATCTCGTCGTTAATTTTTTCATTTTTTTTTTTTTTTATAATTAATAATGAGGCAGTTTTTATTCATTTAGTGGGGATAACCTTATGATAAATAGAAAGAACTCGCGTTGGAATACAGAAATTAAAGCTTTAGCTCAACATAAACATATATGTATGTCGGTTTTCAAAGCACGAAGAGTAATTGATCAGATTCGTGGACGCTCCTATGAAGAAGCACTTATGATACTAGAACTTATGCCTTATCGAGCATCTTATCCCATTTTGAAATTAGTTTTTTCCGCGGCAGCAAATGCTAGTAATAACATGGGCTTAAACAAAGCTTATTTATTTATTAGTAAAGCTGAAGTTAACGCAGGTACTATTGTGAAAAAATTAAGACCCCGGGCTCGAGGACGTAGTTATCCGATAAAAAGACCCACTTGTCATATAACAATTATATTGAGGGATAAAACTAAATTATTTAAAGATGAATTTTAACTTTCGATTCATCTTTACGAAAAATATATATGGAAAGATAATCTAATAGAAAAATATGGGACAAAAAATAAATCCACTTGGTTTCAGACTTGGTACAACCCAAAGTCATCATTCCTTTTGGTTCGCACAACCACAAAATTATTCCGCGGGTATACAGGAAGATGAAAAAATAAGGAATTGTATCAAGGATTATGTACAAAAAAATAAGAGAACGTCCTCAGGTTTCGAAGGAATAGCACGTATACAAATAAAAAAAAGAATCGATTTGATCCAAGTCATAATCCATATTGGATTCTCCAATTTATTAATAGAGGGCCGAACACGAGGAATCGAAGAATTACAGATGAATGTACAAAAGGAGTTTCATTCTGTGAACCGTAGACTCAACATTGCTATAACAAGAGTTGAAAAACCTTATGGACAACCCAATATTCTTGCGGAATATATAGCTTTACAATTAAAAAATAGAGTTTCATTTCGAAAAGCAATGAAAAAAGCTATTGAATTAACTGAACAAACGGATACAAAAGGAATTCAAGTACAAATTGCTGGGCGTATCGACGGAAAAGAAATTGCGCGCGTCGAATGGATCAGAGAGGGTAGGGTTCCTCTACAAACAATTCGTGCTAAAATTGATCATTGTTCCTATACAACTCGAACTATCTATGGAGTATTAGGCATAAAAATTTGGATATTTGTAGATGAGAAATAATGGACCTTTATTTGTCTTACCGTTCTGTCCAGTGATAGAACAAAAAAAGAAAAAAATGACAAATTTTATTTTTTATTCCATTAAATCAAACAAAACTGAGCAATTCAAATTCTATAAGGTTGAATAAAAATTAGATTGATCATTTAAGAGAATTGCTATGCTTAGTGTGTGACTCGTTAGTTTTTTTGTTAGTTTATAGTATAGTTGGAATTCAAAAAATTTGACCGACCCTCACTATGAGCTTACTAACTATATAAACTAATAACCAACTTATGGCTTCGTTTCATATTGTCGAGATTCCAAGAAACAGTCACTATATGATTAGATCGATCATATAGTTGTAGCAACTGAAATTTTTTCATAAAAATTTTAAATCTTATTATAAGTTGCGAAACAAAAATAAAGGGATGTGGATAAATGGAAGGATGATAGAAAGAAAGAACACAAAGTATCAATGATATATGATTCCAATATGTATGGTTTATGAATTATCTCACAAAAGGCAATGTGATAAAGCATCAATACTGATATAATATCAATAATTAAAATTAAAGATAACGAGCCTCGGGTTAATATAAACTAAGAAAATTAACTCAGGAACTAATTTTGTTGGGGTTCCATTGCGGAGTTCGGGCCTAACCATTAACGAAGAGGCTATGGGAACGACAGAACCCATGATTGCATAGGATTTCATGAAAACAAACGAATCCTAATGATTCATTGGGTGGGATGGCGGAACGAACCAAGAACAAATTGATTTATTCTAAAAGTAACAAGGTCTTGACCCTACGAATGTAGCACGAAAGAGTCAATATTCGCCCGCGAAACCCTTAGTTTTTAGTTATTGATCTACATTTTGTTTTAGCACGATTCGATACAAAATAAATAATGTTGATCTGGTATATAAAGCTTACTCTTAACTATATAACATAACAATACTAAACTATCCTAGAATAACAAAATCAAATAATATAACAAAACAAAATAACATAATAAATTCCATTACATTACTAAGTGTATTGTGTATCATTGTATTAATATTAAATATATGTGTATCCGTAGTAATATTAATGAATCATTTCATTCGCGAGGAGCCGGATGAAAAGAAACTCTCATGTCCGGTTCTGCAGTAGAGATGGAATTTAATTAAGAAAGAACCATCAACTATAACCCCAAAAGAACAAAATTTCGTAAACAACATAGAGGAAGAATGAAAGGAATATCTTGTCGAGGCAATCGTATTTGTTTCGGCGGATACGCTCTTCAAGCACTTGAACCCGCTTGGATCACGGCTAGACAGATGGAAGCAGGACGAAGAGCAATGACACGATATGCGCGTCGTGGCGGAAAAATATGGGTACGTATATTTCCCGACAAACCTGTTACAGTAAGACCCGCAGAAACACGTATGGGTTCGGGGAAGGGGGCCCCCGAATATTGGGTATCCGTTGTTAAACCGGGTCGAATACTTTATGAAATGGGCGGAGTATCAGAAACTGTAGCCAGAGCAGCTATTAAAATAGCTGCGTGCAAGATGCCTATACGAACTCAATTCGTTATTGAGGGATAGGGATGCAGAAATTAAAAGATAAGGTGATGATGAAAAATAGAAGTTTATTTTTTTATAGACAGACAATATTTCTTTTTATTTATTTTTTATCCTTTGCAGCAAAATAACAGATTAAAATAAAAATGATATGATTCAACCTCAGACCCTTTTGAATGTAGCGGATAATAGTGGAGCTCGAAAATTGATGTGTATTCGAGTCCTAGGAGCTGGTAACCAACGATATGCTCATATTGGTGACGTTGTTGTTGCCGTAATCAAAGAAGCAGTACCAAATATGCCTCTAGAAAGATCAGAAGTTATTAGGGCTGTAATTGTGCGTACATGTAAAGAACTCAAACGTTACAACGGCATGATAATACGATATGATGACAATGCCGCAGTTGTTATTGATCAAGAAGGAAATCCAAAAGGAACTCGAGTTTTTGGTGCGATCGCTCGGGAATTGAGACAGTTGAATTTTACTAAAATAGTTTCATTAGCTCCCGAGGTATTATAAATACTAGTAGTATATTAAATAAACTTATGATATAGCGGGGTATTTGGAATGGGTCAAGTCAATTAGTGGATTGTGTATCACGCATATACTTTTAATTAATTTAATTAATATAAATAAACATGTTGATTATATAAAAATTAGGGGGTACCAATAATTATAGTTCGCCATGGGTAAGGATACTATTGCCGATATAATAACTTCTATAAGAAATGCTGACATGGATAAAAAAAGAACGGTTCGAATAGCATCTACTAATATTACCGAAAACATTGTAAAAATACTTCTACGAGAGGGTTTTATCGAAAACGTTCGTAAACATCAGGAAAGTAACAAATGTTTCTTGGTTTTAACCCTACGACATAGACGGAATCGAAAGGGAATATATAGAACTATTTTAAAACGTATCAGCCGACCCGGTCTACGAATCTATTCCAACTATCAACAAATTCCTAAGATTTTAGGTGGAATGGGAATTGTAATTCTTTCGACTTCTCGAGGTATAATGACAGATCGAGAAGCTCGACTAGAAAAAATAGGGGGAGAAATTTTGTGTTATATATGGTGATCTTACACCCCTTCCTCCTGTTATCTTAAATTTTATCTCTAACTTCCCTTTTGGAAAAAGAGAGTAAAAATAAATTATATAACCCTTTCTCCATTAGTTGATACTTCAAGAGGCTTACCTCGAATAAAAGACTAAAATTAATTCATAAAGGTTTAATTACTGAATCGCTTCCCAACGGTATGTTCCGGGTCCTTTTACTTTTAGATAATGAAGATCTAATTCTAGGTTATGTTTCAGGGAGGATACGGCACAGTTTTATATAGATACTACCATGAGATAGAGTCAAAATTGAAATAAGTGGTT